TATCCACAAGTATTTAATATGTAAAAAAAATTATCCGATTCCAAAGTTATTGCAACTAAAGATTGCCATAAATTCCATTCTTACAGGTAAATGCTCAACACCCACGTAAGCTTAAAAATTTGATCATGATTAAGTGCTTCCTGGATCGTCTCATACCTTATCAATTCGTCCTTAATCTCAAAAATTATATCGAGATTTTTCAAATACAAAGGATTTACTTGTTACTAATGGAGTCTACCCTCTACCCTTCATTAGATCCTGTATTCACTCCGATAGTATCATAAATCGAGTCGATGCAGAGGAAATGAATGCATTTACATACTATTAAATCTTTTTTTTAGTAAAAAATAGCTAAAAACATAATCAGGATTATGTTCCATCCCTTAATCTACTGGATTTTACGGAGCCCACTCATCCACGACATCGTCGGGTATGATCATAGAAAAGATTTTCTTCAAGTGAACCAGCCTATCCCCTGTATGGGGCTTACACAGTGGTTGGAACAAAGACACATTTGGTTGTGAATTCCAATGTAGCAGATAAAGTCATATTTCTGCACGGCCCGATCAATAGTTCAAGTCACACACTCCCATAATCCATTTTCTCTTCATAGAATTCCCTTCAACTTTTTTATGTAAAAAAAAATAATACAATACTGTGGAGTTGAAGGAAAATATCCAAATACATGTCTTATTTTTTTAATAATCCATATTTATAGCAATAAAATAGTATCGTTCCTTCACCAAGTAATAAGATAAATTAGTAATTACAAATATCTAGAATCTATATTATTTATAAGGGACCAGAAATACCTTGCTTACGTATCATTAGGAAATGCATTAACATAAATACGGCCGTAAGAAGAGGTAATACAAAAGTGTGTAAACTATAAAAACGAGTCAAAGTGGATTGTCCAACACTAGCACTTCCGCGTAATAATTCTACAAGAGGCGATCCTATTACCGGAATAGCATCAGGTACACCTGTTACAATTTTGACTGCCCAATAACCAATTTGATCCCAAGGTAAAGAATAACCTGTTACACCAAAAGATGCGGTCAATACACCCAGAACCACACCAGTAACCCAAGTTAATTCGCGAGGTTTTTTAAAACCACCGGTAAGGTATACACGAAATACGTGCAGGATCATCATTAGGACCATCATACTTGCCGACCATCGATGAACTGATCGAATTAACCAACCAAAGTTAGCTTCAGTCATTATATATTGAACAGAAGCAAAAGCCTCAGTAACAGTTGGACGGTAATAAAAAGTCATAGCAAATCCCGTAGCTACTTGTACTAAAAAACAAGTAAGAGTAATTCCTCCTAGACAATAAAAAATGTTGACATGCGGAGGAACATATTTACTAGTTATATCATCTGCAATCGCCTGAATTTCAAGACGTTCTTCGAACCAATCATAAACTTTATTGAGATAGGTAAACCAAGGTTACTCCCCCTCCAAGAACTGTATATGAGAATTTCATCTCGTACAGCTCAAACAAAAAAAAGACCCAAATACTGATTGAAATGGATATGAAATATAAAGTTTTAAACTTTTCTCTCATTCAATATTATTTAAAGATATGAAAGAGTCAAAACGCGAAAGCTCTTCTTTGTGGTTAAATGCCAAAAAATCAAGTCAGCTCGTTCGTCTTTATGTTGTGTTGATCGTTACAGGCCTCTTGAATCTTCTAGATTACCTATCTTTTTTGTCTTTTTAATTTGGTATTTGTATGGAACGGGAATGCGGATTTTTTCTTGTTTTCTTTATTATTGATAGGAATTCTCTTGTTAAGACCCTACTTAACTAATCCATTGAAACCTCAGATTCATACGAGAACCACGATAATTCAATGAAACCTTCAAAGTCCAAAGTTCACTGAGTGAGAACCGTTGGATCATCACTTATTCAATCAAAAAATAGCTATAATGACTAAAAACATAAAATACAAAGAAGCGCTTGTCCTTTGATCCAAATAAGAGTTTATTAAAAGTAGAAAAATATTTTGATTTATTAAAGTTTATAAGATAGAACGGAAAGAAGTCCGGCTACGAGGTCTGAGTATTAAGTATGAATCATAGTTCGAATGCTTTGTGATCTATTTGATCTATTTCGTGCTCCAGATACTCGAATGAATATCCGACGAAGTAAAACCATCTTGATAAAGATGACAGACCCCACTCTCTGTACTATCCATAGGGTCAATTCTAACAAGTCACACACTCATATTCCGGAAATATACAATGCAGAAAAAGATTTCGCGGTCGAACTACCAAAGGAGAATAGGCTAAAATTTTTATACCTACATAATTTACTTTTTATATCGAACTAAAAGCTAGGACTTCAAGATTCTTCTCAGTCTAATTCACTGAAATTCCATCCAGTAGAACAGAAGAATTATAAATCTCCAAAATAATAGATAGGAATACCGCAAATAGAGCCATTGCAACACCCATCAAAGGGGTCGTTCCCCATCCAGGAGCTACTTTACCATATTCGGAATTCAATGGTTTCAATAACTTCCCTACAGTAGTGCTTCTTGGACCTGATCTAGAACTATCTTCAACAGTTTGTGTAGCCATAAATCTTATTTTGTATTCATTACGATCTGTTGACTTTGTATACCATTCCGTTGTAAATAAACGATCTTATCATAGATCCATTGTGGTCTTTCAATTCTATAATAATGGAAACAGCAACCCTAGTCGCCATCTTTATATCTGGGTTACTTGTAAGTTTTACTGGGTATGCTCTATATACTGCCTTTGGGCAACCCTCTCAACAACTAAGAGATCCATTCGAGGAACACGGGGACTAGTTGACGTAATCAGCCTCCAAATATTTGGAGGCTGATTACGTCAATGAAGAAAATGAAAAATTATTTCATTTTTTAGTTGAAATTGTAGGTGGTTCCCGAAAAAAAATAGCGAAAAAAATTATCCCTAAAGTCGATACTAAGAGAAATGTATAAACCAATGCTTCCATAAATTTGATTGTGGTTTACAATTATAGCTTTCATACCTGTTTTGTTTTTGTTTACTTGGGAGTATCCCTACGGATAAAGAAAGAATCAAAGAAACGGCAGCGATTTAAATCAAGATTTCTACAGTACCCTACCTGTTAAATAAAATAGCAAACAGAAACTATAAGAAAAAAAGCAATGTTGCATCAGACTGTTTGTCTTTTTGTAGTTGGATCTCCAAGTTTTTGGAATGCCCCGAATTCTACTTGAGCATCCAAATCTGGATCAATACCAGCAAAAACATCTCTGAAAAGGGTTCTAGAACCATGCCAAATGTGTCCAAAGAAGAAAAGTAGAGCAAACGAAGCATGCCCAAAAGTAAACCAACCTCTTGGACTGCTACGAAAAACACCATCGGATTTCAAAGTAGCACGATCTAATTCAAAAATCTCACCCAATTGAGCCCGTCTAGCATATTTTTTCACAGTTGCGGGATCACTATAACTAACTCCATTGAGTTCACCACCATAAAACTCAACAGTTACACCTACTTGTTCGACACTATATTTAGACTCTGCCCTTCTAAATGGGACGTCGGCTCTAACAATTCCGTCTCCGTCTACCAAAACAACCGGAAAAGTTTCAAAAAAAGTAGGCATACGGCGTACAAAAAGTTCACGCCCTTCTTTATTTCTAAAGACGGGGTGTCCTAGCCATCCAACAGCTATTCCATCCCCATTGTCCATTGAACCCGCTCGGAATAACCCCCCCTTTGCTGGATTATTACCAATATAATCATAAAAAGCTAATTTTTCAGGAATTTTAGCCCAAGCTTCTGATAAACTTTGATTTTCAGCTAGTCCAGCACTAACTCTTCGATATATTTCTTGTTGAAAGTATCCCTGATCCCATTGATAACGAGTAGGACCAAATAATTCGATGGGAGTAGTTGCAGAACCATACCACATAGTTCCAGCAACAACAAAAGCTGCAAAAAAGACAGCAGCAATACTACTGGAAAGGACGGTTTCAATATTACCCATACGTAATCCTTTGTATAGACGTTGAGGCGGACGAACACTAAGATGGAATAAGCCCGCTAATATACCCAACGTCCCTGCTGCAATATGATGAGAGGCTATTCCTCCCGGAACAAAAGGGTCAAAACCCTCCACGCCCCACGCCGGATTTACGGGTTGGACCTTTCCGGTTAGTCCATAAGGGTCGGATACCCATATTCCAGGACCGAATAATCCTGTTACATGAAATGCGCCAAAACCAAAGCAAGCCACTCCTGAAAGAAATAAATGAATTCCAAAAATCTTAGGCAAATCCAAAGAAGGTTTTCCTGTACGTTCATCACAAAAAATTTCTAGATCCCAATATACCCAATGCCAAATAGCTGCCAAGAAGCATAAGCCAGAAAACACGATATGTGCTGCGGCTACCCCTTCGTAACTCCAAAGACCCGGGTTCGTTATAGTCCCTCCTGTAATATTCCAACCGCCCCATGAGTTGGTTATTCCTAAACGAGTCATGAAAGGTATAACGAACATACCTTGTCTCCACATTGGATCAAGAACAGGGTCGGAGGGATCAAAAACAGCTAATTCATATAGAGCCATCGAACCGGCCCAACCAGCAACCAGAGCGGTATGCATTATATGAACAGAAAGCAAACGACCGGGATCATTCAATACAACAGTATGAACACGATACCAAGGCAAACCCATGGAAATACCCCTTTATCAACGAAAAATAGACACTATGTAACTTTATTGCATTGGAAAAAACTATGCTACGGACCCCCCCTTTTTAGGTAATTATTTCGGAGAAAGGATTAATATTTGTTCTATTCTGTTAGTAATAATGGAACAATTCGATTCATAGGAAAAAAGGGAAGCGGATCTATTCTATATCCGATAAGTACCAATACGCAATAGGGGTGAATCCTATTTTATATGAACCAAGATAGCTATTGTTGTTCATCATTCAGAAGCCCGTTCGTAAAAAATTTCCTTTATTTTTATTCATTCTCTCTTACTTTTATTTTATATTTTATTTTAGCTTATTCAACTTATGTATTAAATATGATTAATTTAAATATGATTAATGATTAATAAAGTAGGAAAAAAAGGATAATATTATTAAAAAAAGAAACCCCAGTCTTACGTTTCCACATCAAAGTGAAATAGAGAACTTCATTCTCTTTTTTTTCATTTCATGCCTATTGGCGTTCCAAAAGTACCTTTTCGAAGTCCTGGAGAAGGAGATACATCTTGGGTTGACATATAGTGCGACTTGTCAGATATATTGGGCTATACGGGACTTTCCCATTTTCTCCCTCGATCGAGATATCCTCTGTTTCGCCCAAAAAGATTGATTTAATTATCAAAAATTTGTAACGCGAAGCGCAAAAAATAAAGTGGAATTAAATGCAGGGAGTATTTAGATTGATATTAGATTATCAAATTTTTTTATGGTTTACGTGATCGGACTAATAAAATGAAGTATCCAGGCTCCGTTTAGCAATAACCCAATTGATAATTAATATATAATATTTTTATAATTACTACTTGTTATGATATGCAAAATTATGATAAAAATTTATATTAAAAAATACAAAAAATTTAAACAGGGTGATCTAAAACTGTTGATCGAATCAAATAATATAATTCAAAATTTAGTGACTATTTGACAGAAGACATGTGAAAGAAATGAATTGAAAAAAAAAGAAGGAGTAGTAAAAAAAAAAAAGACGCGGTATTTGGTTCATTTGTCCTATATGTGCAAATAAAAATCGGGCAAATTTTTCCTTTTACTCGGGGTAGAGCATAAACCTAAAAAATGGAATAAAAAAGGAAGAAGCCCGTTCAGGAACAAGAAAAAACCATCGCCATTTCAACTGAATCTCGATGAAAAAAAAAAATATCAATGAATCAAGTTAGTCTGACAGGCTTAATCAATCGTTTTATTATAGGATTATAATATCTAATAAAAGGGGCAAAAACGTCTTTTTTCTTCTACTTTTAAAATAAAAAGGGAGCAAGCCCTTCCCTTAAAAGTTAGAAAGAAAAGCCTTCTATGAAAAAAAGGGGGTTGGAATCGACACATTGATTTTTTCACAATTTTTATTGAACCGTATGCATCAAAAGGTGCCTGTACGGCTCCTAAGGAATAAAATTTTATCCTAATCAACCGACTTTATCGAGAAAGATTATTTTTTTTAGGCCAAGAAGTTGATACCGAAATCTCGAATCAACTTATTAGTCTTATGATATATCTCAGTATAGAAAAGGATACCAAAGATCTTTATTTGTTTATAAACTCTCCTGGCGGATGGGTAATATCTGGAATGGCTATTTATGATACTATGCAATTTGTGCGACCCGATGTACAGACAATATGCATGGGATTGGCCGCTTCAATAGCATCCTTTATCCTAGTAGGAGGGGCAATTACCAAACGTATAGCATTCCCTCACGCTTGGCGCCAATGAGTTTTTTTATTTTAGAGAAAAAATACTATGCCTTCGCCACCGGAAATATGAATTAGTTAAGTAATAATAGCATGGCACTTCGAATTCGATATGAAATTTTTGAGATAAAAAAAAATTAGATTATATATTGAAAGAGTAGTATGAGATAAGGAAGGGGTATTTCAAATGATATCTTACCTATTCGGGCACATCTCAGCGTCACAAACTTTGTTTTCACACCGGAAGCTTATTTAAAAAATTTATATTAAAAAAGACACGTTGGGATTGCTGAATCATAGACGAATCAAAAAAATGATATATAAAGCAACGGAACCATCATAGTATTTTTTTTAACTCCTACAAAAAAGAAGGATGGTAATTGGATCATTTATGGATCTGCGTATAATACAACCTATATTTTGTTTTCGTTCGCCGAAAAGAAGGGTCAAAAAAACGTAAATTCCATTGTGGAGCCGTATGCAATGCACAAAAAAAGCCTGTACGGTTTTTCAAATTTCTCTGCTTTTTTGGTTATCTCGCCTCGTTCTGCGAAATATAAGAACCTTTTCTATTATATCATCAGGGTAATGATCCATCAACCCGCTAGTTCGTTTTATGAAGCACAAACGGGAGAATTTATCTTGGAAGCGGAAGAACTACTAAAACTTCGCGAAACCATCACAAGGGTTTATGTACAAAGAACGGGCAAACCTATATGGGTTGTATCCGAAGACATGGAAAGGGATGTTTTTATGTCAGCAACAGAAGCCCAAGCTCATGGAATTGTTGATCTTGTAGCGGTTCAATAAAAAATAGGAGCGATTTCATGCAAATCTACAATTTATAATTTTATATCTTTTTAGATTAAAGGTGTAGTTTCATATTCTCTTCAATATATTTTTTTTATATTGAAGAGAATCTTGAAGAGAAGTAATTCAGAATTAGCCGGTTAGAACCAATCTAAACCAGCCCATTATTTATATGATTCCGTATGCCAACTATTAAACAACTTATTAGAAATACAAGACAGCCAATCCGAAATGTCACGAAATCCCCAGCGCTTCGGGGATGCCCTCAGCGACGAGGAACATGTACTCGGGTGTATGTGCGACTCGTTTAGATCATAGACCAAAAAGTAAATTCTTTTTTAAATATCAAGGATCAGTACCTTTGAATAAAATATAATGTAGGAACTCGATTCATTATTTAAAAAAGCTAGATCGCTCATATCTTCTATTGTGTCTGAAACTTATGGTTTACATTGGTGCAAATCCAATCAACTCCATTTTTTAGAAAACCCCCAATGATAACAAATGGTTATCCATTAAGCGGGGGAAATTACTTTTTTTATTAAAAAGATTCCACTCTTGAAAGAAAAGAACGGACTAACAGGGTAAACGACCAAATCAATATTTAAAATGAAATACCGTTACTGTATAAAGTGGATCTCATTGTGAAAGACCTATTACTGGAATATTCATGGGGTAGAGCCAAAGAATGTGAATTGTACAAGTTAGCAATAGTATTGATTAATTAAAAGAAGGAGCTCCGGTGTATAGAGAGGACCTCACCGTTTTAGAAGTAACCATATAAACGATGGAACCCACTATTTATCCATTTATATTTACTACTTTTTGTAGTTATTCTATTTTTTATATTAAGTATCAAGGCTATTTCTCCTTTCAAAGCAAAGGAAAATACCTAGCAAAAAATAGTGGTGGGGAAGGTTAGAGTAGCAAAAGCCATTGGAATTTTTTTTTATACATTGGAATAATTCGTGTGGTTATTAATAGACTAGTAAAGGGGAAAAGAATAACTAAAAAAAGAATTAGTTATTCATCAAAGTTTGATTTATTCAATGACTAGAATTAAACGCGGATATATAGCTCGGAGGCGCAGAACAAAACTTCGTTTATTTGCATCCAGCTTTCGAGGGGCTCATTCACGACTTACACGAACTATGACTCAACAGAGAATAAGAGCTTTAGTTTCGGCTCATCGGGATAGGGGTAAAAGAAAAAGAGATTTTCGGCGTTTATGGATCACTCGAATAAATGCCGTAATTCACGAAACGGGGGTATTCTATAGTTATAACCGATTCATACACAATCTGTACAAGAAGCAATTACTTCTTAATCGGAAAATACTTGCACAAATAGCTCTATTAAATAGGAGTTGTCTTTATACGATTTCGAATGAGATCAAAAAATAAGGGGGTTGGAGGAAACCCACTAAAATATTTGAAATAGAGTTCTAAGGAGAAAGAGCTCGGGAAGGTAGAGTAGAAATTAGTATTATAAAAAACAAAACTAGGGTATATAGTCGCTAAAAAAAGAGTTTTTATTTTTATTTTCGACGATTCTTTTCTTTTTTTTTTTTTTTTTTTGAGACACAGACGTAACAATCAAATTTTGATTCTTGATTGGATTTTTCGAACAAAATATTAATCTCTTTTTTAATTCCTTCAGTTTGGAATTGTTATTCAATTGAAGAATAAGTCTATTTTTTTCTGGTTCTAAGGCTAGTAGTTCTAGGGGTCGACTCACTTCTTTCAAATTGTTTCTGATTATTAAGAAAAGGTAACAAAGATAAAATACGAGCTTGTTTTATAGCAATAGTAATTAATCGTTGTTGTTTTAAAGTCACTCTATTCACCCGTCTAGATAATATTTTTCCTTGTTCACTAATAAATCGACTAATTAAACTCATGTTTCTATAATCAATTCGATCCCCCGATTGGATCGGGGGCAAACGCCTACGAAAAGATCGCTTGGATTTAGTAAAAAGTCGCTTAGATTTATTCATAATTTTTTTATTCCTTATCTCTAAAATCCTATTTTGATCAGATCAAAATAAAAACGATTTCTATTTATATTCTATATAGAATAGAGTTTCTATAATAGAATTAAGAATATAGGATTAGATTTATTTCTATTGATTTATTTGTTTATATTTATATATATGTAATATATATAGATACTATCATTATTCCTGTTCTTAAAATAACAGTTGACATACAAGCACTCAATTTTATCTATTTCTTGATTTCCCCGTGAATTGTATGTTTATAACAATAGGGACAGAATTTTCTCAATTCCAATCGACTAGGGGTGTTATGCCGATTCTTTTGAGTAATATATCTGGAAATTCCCGCCGATTCTTTCTTAATATCATTTCGAACACAACAGGTACATTCCAAAATAATTGTTACTCGAACATCTTTACCCTTGGCCATGAAACCTCCTTTGGATTTATGATTCACCCCAATCTTCTATTTTATTTTTAGGATCCAGAAAGAACAAGAACCAAAAAAATAGAAGCTGTTAACTAAAAAAAAATTCGGAAATATTTTGTTGCAATGAATATTATTTAGTAATAAAAAAAAAAATAAAATAATAAGCAATACAATGATTTTTTGAAAACTATATTTAAAATCTTTGTACAGTATTTTTTTAAGTATCTCGTAGGATACTGTTTCCCTAGCAACACCCTTTTTTCGTTATATTAATAAATCCTGAACCCACGTTTTTATGACCTTTCGCCCCCACCTTTTTCTAATTCATTCTAAAAAAAAATTAGAAAAAGGTGGGGGGGATAATTAGTCCCAGATCGTTGATTGTATCTCTAAATTTTTTCACCCTTTCTGATGTTAATAACTAGAATTAAAAAAAGGGAAATGTTAATGCATCTGGAAATAAACGATTAATCTCTATTAATAAACCTGCTAATGAAACGAACCATAGAGTACTTAGTACCGGCGCTACGGAAAGATATGTTTTTAGATCTCGCATTTGAAATCCTCCTTCTTTCTTCTTTATTGTATTACATTATATATAGTAATATATATAACTACAGATGTACATGTAGTTAAGAAATTCTTGTATACGTAACCCCCCATTTTCAAAATTAGAACTGAAATATTGTCTACTAGAACGATCTTATAGATTCCATTTTCAAATGGAAACGCCTTTTATGTAAAATTTAAATTGATAGAATTTTCGTAAAAAAAGTAATTTTTTTTATTATATGTTTGTTATCTGATATGAGACAAAAAAAATAAGAAATTAATTTGATATACCAATAAAAAAGAAGAAGGATGTGGAAAACAAGGCAGGAATTCTCTACAATGACACTGTAAACCAATTGAAAGGGATGTAGCGCAGCTTGGTAGCGCGTTTGTTTTGGGTACAAAATGTCACAGGTTCAAATCCTGTCATCCCTACCTATTACTGCTCTTCTGAGCAGTAACGAGGGATCTATTTTAGATCTATCTTTTTTTAATAAAATTGGACATACATATAATTCTGAAATTTATGATATACTATGATATAGTATATACGTGCAAAATCTATTCGGGTTAAAGAATGTCCTCTTTATAGTTTATAGCCTTTTCGTTTTTTAGAAAAAACAAGAAAAGCGCTCTTAGTTCAGTTCGGTAGAACGTGGGTCTCCAAAACCCAATGTCGTAGGTTCAAATCCTACAGAGCGTGATTTAATTCTTGTTTATTAGATTGTGTCAAAATTCCACTGTTCGCAAATAATTGAGCAGCAATATGAATTAGACCTCCCGCATATGAAAGCAAGAAGGAGGTCAGTAAAAAAAGAGATGTTAATTAATCAAAAGTCCAACTGATCACCACGCCTGTATTGTAAATAAGCCGTTACGAATAATCCAGCCAAAGTAATAGGAATTAGACCTAAGACGATTCCAAATAAAAAAACTTCAATCATTTCAATTTTCTTTTATTTTCATTTTTTAAAGGGAGAAAAGAGAGGTACTAGCTATTCCTAGCTCTTAATCTGTATTGCCGATGAATCTCAATGACCAAAATTGGGTAATTAACCCGGTAGGGAACTATCGAACATATGAAATACCACCGAACATATGAAATACCACAGAACTCCTTTTTATAAAAAAATCTTCATTCAATTAATTTCAAATAAGTCGTATTTTGCTTAGACCAATAAATAGAACCGAGGTTATAGTTAAAGCTGCTAGTAGAAAACCGAAATAACTAGTTATAGTAGGCATGAAGGGACTCAATAAAATATGTTTTTTTATACATATGTTTCTAAAGTACTTCCCTAAGTTTCAATTAAAAAAAATTTTTAAGAGATAGAGATAGAGATAGATATAGATAAAAATACTAGTTACAAGAATCAAAAAATTCAATTGAAAATTTGTGAATTATCAATCATTATAGTATAGGTGGTATGAACAAAAATAGAGAAAAAGAACGCAATCCATCGTCTTTGGCATTTGCACCATCTCAGGATTCAGAATTCACGTAACTGATTCATTGAAAAACTCTTTAAGAAATTAATCATAAAAAAAAAAAAAAAAAAAGAACTCTATTATCTAACTTCAGTCAAAACATATAACTTTTTTTGAATGAATATGTAAAAATTTGAAAATAAGTTGTTTTATTCTTTTTTTTAAGTGACCTTAGAACCTAGAATACGCCCCCTTATACTTTAAGTTCAAATTAAAATTAAATTTACTTAAATTTTAATTTGAACTCATTAGATTAAATAGTAGAGCGGGTTTCTTCATTTAATCTATCGAATGAGACCAAAAATAGGTATCCTACACGGAGAACGAAATCCGTCAAAAAAATATTTATTTTAACTAGATTTGAAAAGATAACTAGATTTTTAAAACTTGTAATTAGCAATTTCTATTATCGTTTCCTTTATAGGTTTTAGATTTTTTTCTTTCGAGATTATATAGAAAATAGAGTGAAAAACCCATCATCTTTGTAGTTAGTTAAAGAAATGAAAAAACCTTTTAATTGACCCAAAACCATTCTTCTTTTTCTTGTTACTGTAAATTCATTCCTTAAAATGAAACAAAAAGCAAAAAAAGGGGGGGTCGCATTACAAAAAAATCTCTTCTACAATTATGCATATGCAAAGAAAATGAAATTTATGGATTTTGAATTCAATTGACTTGGGACAATATGAGAATTACCTTCATGAATTATTAGAATTACAAACCAACCTCTTGGATTTTCATTTTATCTAATCTTTAGTTTATTTTCTAGTCCAAAA